GCTTGAGGAGGATCCTTAATTCAACATCGAGGTCATATATAAAGAAATTGATTAGTGCTCATTTTCTAATTTATGCTGTTATCCCTAAAGTACCTTTATTAAACTATGAAGGGTCTATTAATAATTAAAATATATTTTTCTTTAAAATTGTCCCAATTAAAATCTTAAGGTTTTAGGGCCTTCTCGTCTATAGTTTTTATTTAAGAATTTTCACTTAAATTTAAATTTAAAATTAGTTAATTAGAATTATGGGCTGAGTTTTGCTTTTCATACCAGTCCCCAATTAAAAGACTAATGATTGTGCTACCTTAGCACTAAGTGGCCGTTAACTATTTAGCACTGGGCAAGCTATATTGAAAATTCAAATATGTTTTTGTAAAACAGTCTCAACAAATCAATTTCTCTAATTTATATGGTTAATTTAATTTATAAAAATATTTTAAATTTATAAAATTTTTCTATTTTACTTATGTTTTAATAATTTAAAAATTTTAGTTTAATAAAGGAAGGTTAATTATAAATTCTATTTATTATTTAAATAATTTTTAAATTGATTTTAATTTTAAAATTTATTTATTATTTAAAAATTAATTTTTTAGTAAGAAACTTAACTATCTTACTATATTTAAACTTCTGGTCATTCCTTTAACCAAATCATTAACTTTATATTATCTATATTTTATAAAAATTGACTTTTTCATTGCTACGAAAGATTTCATTTTTATATAAACTTAATTTCGGGAAAGTTAAATAATTATTTAATTAAAAACCCATGATGCAAAAGGTACCTTTAGTTCTTTAAATAGGTTTAATTTTTCATTATTTATAATTAAAAATTAATTTAATATACTCATTAATTTAATTTATATTTACATAATTAACTTCACTGATATAAAGAGATCTTAAAGTACTGAATACATAAGATTGAATAAAAGAAACTGCTACTTCTAGCACGCTTAGTAGAAGAAGCCCTATCATGATAAAAGACCCTAAAACTAAATTTGTGTTTACTATAGGGGATCTAATTAAACATAACAATAAATGCCCAGCTACTATATTAGCAGCTAACCGTACACATAAAGTTAAAGGACGGATAATAGCACTAACTAATTCAATGATAACTATGAAAGGCAATAACACGTAAGGCGTTCCTATAGGGACTAGATGAGATAAAAAGTTATTTACATTTATTACAGTTGTTATTAAAAAATACCCTAACCAAAAAGTAAAACTAAGCCTTAAGGTAAAGGTTAAATGAGTTCTAGCTGTAAATACATAAGGAAACAACCCTAAAAAATTGTTTAATAAAATAAATATAAATAATGATAAAATAAATTGAGCTAACCCTGGGGAAGGAGTAGGTCTTAAGTGATTTAAAGTTTCTTTGTATAAATATCCAATAATACTTTTTATTAAAAAAAGATTTTTATTTGCAGAAAGCCAGTAAGAGGAGGGGATCAAAACTACAATAGTTACCCTTACTCAATTAGCTCTTAGACCAAACAAAGATTGTGGGTCAAAAACTGAAAATAAATTATTCATAATATAGTTTTACAAAAGTTAGAAGGAATATAGATAAAAAATAAGCTATTAATATTAACCAGTTTATAGGACTTATTTGAGGTATTTCTCAGAGGCCGTAACCTTATTTAAGGTAAAAACTTAATATCTTATAGATTTTCTAAGATCCTTTTTAATTATTAATTATGTTTAAATTCTAAATTTAATGCACTTATCTGCCAAAAAAGGTAACCCTTCATGAGATTTTATAATTGGAAATTATATATAATATATTATATTAAAGAGTTAACTTAACCTACTAATTAAACTTTCTCTTTTCTGAAGACGAACCATAAATACCAAGAGAGACAAACCTAGACAAGCCTCTATTACTAATCTAGTAATCAAAAGTATAACTATGCTTATGTTTACATTTAAATATCTTAAAGAAAAAAATATTACATACAAAAAAATTAATGTAAAAAATTCTAAATTAATTAATACTACCCCCAAATGAGATCGTCAATTAGCATAAGCAATTATTATAATAATTAATCAAATGACTCTTAAGATTATTTTATCAGTTAAGAAAGTGAATCTTAACAATCTGGCAACTAAAAAAATAAATAAATTAATCATTAATTTTAGATTTCAATGACCCAACAAATTTTTTTGAGATAGAGACAACTGTAACTAGCCCTACTAATAAGTAAAAAAAAGTAAAAACTACCACAACTGCTCTATCTATATTAAAAAAATCAGAAAGGTTAACAAATTTTACTCTTAGTATTAAGTTGCTATTAGTAAAAAAAAATAATATAGTTAAAGCTAATGTTAAAATAATTTCTTTATTTATTTTTGGCAAATTGAATTTTAAAGTAGTTATTACTCTAGTGACATAAAGAAATATAACTATTATACCTCCTAAAAATAGTAATATCAATAAATATGAAACTCATTGACTAGTTAAAAATCTTACATCAAGTATGAGTAGTATTGTTAATAACACTAATGTTAAAGACCCTATAAAAGGGTTAGATGTTTTAGCTAAAAAAAAAGTTAAAAAAGTTATTAATAATATTAATATAAAATTTAAAGGCTATTTCTATAACCTTTACTTTGCTACGACTTATCTCTATAAGAGAGCGACGGACAATATGTGCTTGATTTAAAACTTATTCATTTTTGGTAAATTACTTTTAAATCCTAATATTTTTAATTTTGATCTCAAGCTTGAAATGCATTTCAAAAATTCCTTTAAATATCTATATATTATTTGATTTAAATTTAATTATTAAATTATTTTATAAACAATCACACATAAAATTTTTTAAAGTAAATAAAATTGCGGGGAATCAAATTATTTTTCAAAATTCTCTAATAAGGATAAACCACAGCCACTTATTTTAAGTTTTTTAAACTACTTTACTATTTATAAATCTTATACCAAGGTTCTAATCTTGTTTTATCCTAGATTTTTAAAAATTACCTACAATTTATTCTTTTACTTATAAATTAAACCTATAGAGTAAAGAATAAATTTAATCTTTAGCAATTTTAATCTACACTCTAAAGTCTAACCGCGGCTGCTGGCACTTTTTTCACCGAGCTTTTTACTAAATCAAATTTTTTAAATTTATAAATATTTTCACTATATTTTTAAAATCACATAATTTATATAAAAATTTTAGTATTATATTAGTTAACTAATAATCAATTATTTTTTATTATTCTCAGATTAGATTTTGGCAGAATTCATCTTTTCTTTGTAAAAGGAATATAATTTTTATACTATACCAAAATAGCCCTCCTCATCAATAAATACATATATATAAAAATAATCATACTACATCAACAAAATGCCAGTATCAAGCGGCTGCCTCAAACCCAAAATGATGCTTAGAGCCCAGCCTCCCATTTAAGACCCGTAGTAAACAAACAATTAAAAAGGTTGTGCCGATAATTACATGTAAACCATGGAACCCTGTCGCAATAAAAAAAGTCGATCCATAAACTGAATCTCTAATATTAAATCTCGCTTCGTAGTATTCTATACCTTGAAGTAAAGTGAAGTAAAGACCTAAAATTACTGTAATTAGCAAAGATATTTTAACCTCATTAAAATTACTTTCTAATAAAGCGTGGTGTGCCCAAGTCACTCTTACTCCTGATGATAATAAAATTAAAGTATTTAATAATGGAACTCCAAACGGGTTAAAAGTAGAAATTCCTATAGGGGGTCAGACATTCCCTAGCTCGATATTTACTCTAAGACTACTATGAAAGAAAGCCCAAAAAAATGATAAAAAAAAGAAAACCTCTGAGGTAATAAATAACACTATACCTCATCGAAGCCCAAGCTCTACTACTCTTGTATGAAGCCCTTGATAAGCTCCTTCTCGAGAGACATCTCGTCATCATTGGTATATGACTATTAAAAGTATAACTAACCTCACTAAAGTTAACCTAACAGATTGAGAGTGAAATCATTTAACTAACCCAAAAGTCAGTCCTAGCCCTGATACCCTAGCTATTAGAGGTCATGGTGATTCATCAACTAAATGATATGGATGAGAGATTATATTTGACATATATATATATATATATATATATGTCATACATTAATAAATGATTTATGTCTTGTAATCATAAAGACATTGGCACATTATATTTAATTACAGGAGCTTGAGCTGGATTAGTTGGGGCTAGATTAAGATTAATTATTCGTTTAGAGTTAGGTCAAGGGGGGTCTTTAATTGGTGATGACCAAATTTATAATGTTATCGTAACTGCTCATGCTTTTATTATGATTTTTTTTATAGTAATACCAATTTTAATCGGGGGGTTTGGAAATTGGTTAGTGCCTTTAATATTAGGTGCCCCCGATATAGCATTTCCTCGGTTAAATAATATAAGATTTTGATTTTTAGTACCTGCTCTTATACTATTATTGGTAAGTAGACTAGTAGAGTCTGGTGCTGGGACAGGATGAACTGTTTACCCCCCTCTTAGAAGTAATATTGCTCATTCAGGAGCTTCAGTAGATTTAGCTATTTTTTCTTTACACATAGCTGGGATTTCCTCTCTACTAGGTGCTGTTAATTTTATTAGAACTATCGGAAATTTGCGTGTCTTAGGCATATTTTTAGACCGAATACCATTATTTTGTTGGTCAGTATTAATTACTGCTGTTTTATTATTATTATCCTTACCAGTATTAGCAGGGGCTATTACTATATTACTTACTGATCGAAATTTAAATACTTCGTTTTACGATCCTAGAGGTGGTGGAGACCCTATTTTATACCAGCATTTATTTTGATTTTTTGGGCACCCAGAAGTTTATATTTTAATTTTACCAGGTTTCGGTCTAATTTCACACTTAGTAAGACAAGAGAGAGGTAAAAAAGAGCCTTTTGGGGTTTTAGGTATGGTTTATGCTATAATTGCTATTAGAATTCTTGGGTTTATAGTTTGGGCTCATCACATGTTTACTGTAGGGATAGACGCTGACACCCGAGCTTATTTTACTATTGCTACTATAATTATCGCGGTACCAACAGGAATTAAAATTTTTAGATGAGTAGGGACTCTACATGGAGCTTGACTAATTTTTTCTCCATCTCTTTTGTGAGCTTTAGGATTTATTTTTTTATTTACTATAGGAGGGTTAACGGGGATTATTTTAGCTAATTCTAGTTTAGATATAATTCTTCATGACACTTATTATGTAGTAGCACACTTTCATTATGTATTAAGGATAGGAGCTGTATTTGCTATTTTTGGAGCTCTCGTGCATTGGTACCCTTTAATAACTGGATTAACCTTAAATAGACTACTTTTAAAAGCCCATTTTTTTACTATGTTTGTTGGTGTTAATTTAACTTTTTTCCCTATACATTTTTTAGGGTTAGCAGGTATACCTCGACGGTACTCAGATTACCCTGATTTTTATGTAGGTTGAAATACTGTAGCTAGAATAGGGTCAATAATTTCTATTATTTCAATAGTAATATTTATCTACATTATCTGGGAAAGACTTTCAAGTCAACGACCTGCTTTGTTTAGAGCACATTACTCTGTAAGATTAGAATTAAATCATGTATTTCCTCCTTTAAACCACAGATATAAATTATGTCCTCAAATTTATAATTTAAAGAGTAAGCTAAGTAAGCTGAAGGGCTCATAACTCTTTGATAATTTTAATTCTCTTTAATTTAAGATAGTTTAAAAAAAATATTAATTTTGGAGATTAAAGTTAACTATATGTTTCTTTAAAGCTTAGTTTAATTAAAATTTAAAATTGTCAATTTTAAGATCTTAGGAGCTTTAGTTTTATAGTATAATAATTACATTATCTTTTCATGATAAAAATAGAATATTCTTAAAACTCAACGGGCTTAACCGCTTAAACTTGATTAGAAATCAATTTTTATAAGTTTTAAAACTGCGCAGCCCCTATTTTGAAAATAGGGCAAAGAAATTAAAATTTCTCAGTTTTACTTAGAAAAATATTTTCATCTTGTAAGTAACAGTTACACGCTTTTAGCTTTAAGTAATTAAACTCACTCTAACATAGATTGGTTCCACTCTAAAAAAAGACCTAAAGATAGTAAAATAAGAAATAAATTAAAAATAATTACATGCGGAAATACCCTGTAAAAAAAGATTTTTAATAAGAAAGGAAATAATAAAATTAATTCAATATCAAAAACTAGGAAAATTAAAGTCACTAGAAAAAACCGCAAAGATAAAGGGTTACGAGCTTCATTTATTGTAGAAAACCCGCACTCAAAAGGGCTTAATTTTTCTCGGTCAACTAATTTTTTTTTCCTAATTGAAAAAATTAAAACTAAAAATAAAATCGAAATAGTAGTTATTATAATTAAATTAACAATTAATATTAAAATATTCTATAGATAAAACTCATTTTAAAAAGTCTTTGTTATTAACAAATTCTAAGGCAATAGGCATAAACCTATGGTTAGCCCCACAAATTTCTGAGCATTGCCCATAAGCTACCCCTGGCCGATAACTTAAAAATTTAAGTTGATTTAAACGTCCAGGATTCGCGTCTGCTTTAACCCCTAATCTTGGGACTGTTCAAGAATGTAATACATCGGCCCTTCTGACTAATGTCCGAATTTGAATTAGATAAGGTAATACGGGGCGATTATCTGTTTCTAATAATCGAAAATCCCCTATCTCAAGACTATCGTCTTTTACTATTACTGAGTCAAACTCAATTGCTTTATTATTAGACCAAAAATCAGAATATTCGTAGCTTCAATACCATTGATGCCCTATAACTTTTATAGTAAGACTACAAGAAGAAGAGTCATCTAACATATATAATAAAATAAGAGAAGGTAACGCTACTTGAACTAACACAAGTGCTGGGATTAAAGTTCAAATAAACTCTAAAGCCTGACCTTCTAGTATAGATTTATTAATAAACTTACTTTTTAATATTTGGAGTATTGACAGTCCTACTAATCCTATAATAAATGATAAAATTGTTATAACGAAGTCGTGGAAAAAAATAAACTCTTCTATTACTGGGGAAGCCCCTTCTTGTAATATGTACTGGTTTCAAAAAGGCAACAAAGAGAGGTACACACCATTTTTAACTTTGAAGGCTAATAGTTTAATTAACTTATTTCTTTACAACACAAAAACAGTAGTAGCCGCTTCTAAAAATAAAAGTCTAATTGGAAGAATAGATTTTCAAGCAAGAGATATTAATAAATCGTAACGAAACCGAGGTAATGTAGTGCGGGCTCATACCCAGAAAAAAATAAAAGCTGTAGTTAACACCCAAGTTAAAATTATAGAAGCATTTAGTTTAAATAACACCAAAACAGTTAGGGCTCTTAAAAAATAAATACTCGCATATTCTGATAAAAAAATTAATGTAAACCCCCCAGCTCCATACTCCACATTAAACCCAGATACTAATTCTGATTCCCCTTCAGCAAAATCAAAAGGAGTTCGGTTGCTTTCAGCCAGACAAACTACTAACCATATTACTAAAATTAGAGGTAACACAAAAGCGGTCCTAGAAAAAATTGATGATCTTATTTTCAGATCTAGATTCATACTTATATTTATAAGTATTAAAGTTATTAAAATAAAAGCAAATCTAATTTCATAAGAAATTGTTTGAGCCACTCTCCGTATTCCTCCTAATATAGCATATTTACTGTTAGAAGACCAGCCAGATAACAAAATAGGATACACAGAAAATCTTATAATTATTAACAATAAAATGAAAGAAAATTTGAATCTAAGGGAACTTAAAGCTATTGGGTACAAAAATCATAATATTAAAATAATGACAAATGAAAAAGCTGGTGATAAATAAAATAATAAGATATTTCTATTAAATAAAGTAAAATACTCCTTTCTTAAAAGCTTTAATGCATCTGCAAATGGTTGTAAAACACCAATAAATCTTACTTTGTTAGGGCCTAACCGCATTTGAGAATAACCTAAAATTTTTCGTTCTAATAAAGTGATAAAAGCTACGTTGATTAATACAGGTAGAATAATTAAAATAACATTAACTAATTTTATTAATAGAATTATTAACTTAGGGTTAAACCTTTTCTACTTCTTCAGAGTAGCGCTATAAAAGCTTCTAAATTTATAATAAATTTAAAATTAAATCAATTTTGACTATCTATAATAGTTTTTATTTCACTTATTTGTATGTCTTTAATTGCGATCATAAAAATTTATATTAATAAAACAGTAATTTTATTTGAATGAGAAGTTCTAAATATTATTGGAAAAAGATTTGAATTAATTATTTTATTAGATTTATATTCTATAAGATTTTTTTTTACTGTAATAATTATTACTACTAGAGTATTAGTTTTCAGAAATTCTTACATAAATAGAGATTTATTTTTTACTCGTTTTCATTTATTAATTTATAGATTTGTGTTCTCTATAGTAGCATTAATCTTTAGGCCTAATTTGATTAGAGCATTAATCGGTTGAGATGGGCTAGGTATAAGTTCTTACTTATTAGTTATTTATTATTCTAGCGAAAAATCATTTAAAGCAGGGATAATTACTGCTTTAACTAACCGAGTAGGAGACGCTTTACTTATTATTTATATCAGGATGAGATTTTATATAAACACTCTAACTTCCAGATTAATATACACAAACCAAATTGTCCCAACAGTATCTTTAACTTTAATATTTTTAATTGCTGTCAGAACGAAAAGAGCTCAAATCCCATTTAGAGCTTGACTACCAGCTGCAATAGCAGCCCCTACTCCTGTCTCTGCTTTAGTTCATTCCTCTACGCTAGTCACTGCAGGAATTTATTTGATATTTCGGTTTAATATAATCTACTCAGAGAGAGTGGCTATTAATTATTTATTATGAGTAGGGGTAATAACAATATTTTTAGCTAGGATAAGCGCTTTATCTGAAATAGATATAAAAAAGATAGTGGCTTTATCAACTTTAAGCCAACTAGGAGTTATAGCCTTAGCGTTGGGATCAAATTTACCAACATTAGGGTTCTTGCACTTATTAGCACACGCTTTTTTTAAAGCTTTATTGTTTCTTTCTACAGGGTCTATAATCCATGCTTGTGGTAGTTATCAAGATATGCGTAAAAGAGGCAGAGTTTTAGAAGTTATACCAATCACCTCAAGCATTATATTTATATGTTTACTTAGATTAATAGGAGCCCCATTTATAGTTAGATTTTATTCAAAAGAAACTATCATTGAAACTATGATATTAATAAATTTAAGAAGTTTACCTTGATTATTAATGTTGATTGGAGTACTTTTAACTAGGGTTTATTCTATACGAATATTGTACGCCATTAATCTATCAATTTCTAACCAATCTCCCCTTCATGTAAAAGCGGACACTGACTGAATAGTAAATTTAAGGATATTTGTATTAATAATACCTGGTGCTTGTAGAGGAGTTTTGTTAAACTCAATTTTCTTTAAGTCTTTTTCTTTAGTGATTTCAACTACTCAAATTAAAGGAGTAATTTCTTTTTTGTTACTAATAGGGGTTAGTATATTATTTTTTATACATTTATTAAAATACACTAATATGAAAACTAGTCAATGAATTTGAACGAACCTTTGAAATCTCCCTTTATTTAGAGGTATAGGCCCGTTACAATTATTAAAGTTTTACGGTATAAAATTTAATTATTTAAATGATTACTCTTGGGCTTATAATTTGAAGGCTAGAAATATTATTAAATCTAGAGAGGTTTTAACTAATTCAAGAGTTATATTTTCTAGAAATGCGTTTAGCCGATTTGTGAGAATTTGTTTATTATTTTCATTTATTATATTTTTTATGTAACCTAATTTAATAGGAGTTTAAGAATCAAAATCTTACGTGTACCACTTTTACATAATCTAGATGTATAAAATAATAGCGCTTAGCATATTTAGTAGTAACCCTCACCTGAAAAACCTAAATTTTATACTAATAAATGAAGAACCAAGGCTTCTAAGGGCCATGTATTTAAAAATATTTTTAATATACATATACACAGAAAAAGATGAAGCCAATACAATTAGTGTAGCCAGAATAATATGTCCATCTATAAAAATTCTTATTAAAATGTAAATTTTTATGAAAAATCCTCTTATAGGTGGGATTCCCCTTAACCTTAGTAAAATAAAAAAAACAATAAAAGAGTCTCTTACTGAAGGACTGTAAGAAGCGTCAGGGGTTATTATAGATTCAGGACTAATTATTAAACAAAAAGCTAATATTATAAAGCTGTATAAAGTAAAAACTAATAACCAATTTAAAGATCTAGAACTTATACTGATCATGACTCAGCCAGAGGTAAACATTGAAGAGGTGCCTATAATTTTTTTTAAACATATTTGTGACACTCCTATAAGGGAAGGCCCTAAAACTCTAAATAACCCTACTATTAAAGCTCTGAAAGAAAAAAAAATAGATAATAGTAAAAAAGGGATTGCTTTCATTACAGTTGAAATTAAAAAGAAAACAAACCATGAAGAATCTATAATTATGTTTATAAATCAATTCTGGAAAGGGGGTACACCAAGTTTTCATATTCTAAGTACACTTAAAAATAATGTCTTAAATTCGGTTATTCCGCCGTCTATTAGTAAAAATGTAATTACCATAATTATAGAGATAAAAGATTGAGTAACAAAATATTTTAAACTTAAAGTACCTGATGAGTGTTGGTCTATACTAATAATAAAAATAAATACTAAAGTACTAATCTCTATAAAAACTCAAATTAATAAAAAATTTCTTATAGAAACACCTACAACTACTAACAATAATAAAGTAATTAATAAATTTCTTTTTAAAATTAATTGTATATGTTTGGTAGTCTAACTTAAGATTTTAAATTGTAAATTTAAAGATGAATCCTCAAACAAATCTTTCCTGTACATAAAAAAAATCCTTTATTAAATATTGTAAATAACAGATTAAAAGATTTACCGAGACCTGCTAGAATTTCTCTTAATTGAAATTTTGGGTCTTTATTAGGCTTATGTTTAGTAATTCAAATTTCTACTGGGCTATTTTTAGCCATACATTACACATGTGATGTAGAATTAGCTTTTAGAAGTGTGAGGCATATTATACGAGATGTTAATCTAGGCTGAGCGTTACGTATAATTCATGCTAATGGGGCAAGATTATTTTTTATTTTTTTATACCTCCATGTAGGACGTGGTCTATATTACGGCTCTTACAATTATGTAGAGGTATGAGCTGTGGGAGTGACAATTTTTTTAATAGTTATAGCTTCGGCTTTTTTAGGTTATGTTTTACCATGAGGACAAATATCATTCTGAGGTGCCACAGTTATTACAAATTTATTTTCTGCTATCCCTTGATTAGGAAACGATATTGTGACTTGACTTTGAGGGGGTTTCGCAGTCAACAACGCCACTTTAACACGATTTTTTTCTTTACACTTCTTAATACCTTTTGTTGTAACGGCTCTTAGTGGAGTTCATTTATTATACCTGCACACTACAGGGTCTAGAAACCCTTTAGGAGTTGACAGTAATTTAGATAAAATTCCTTTCCACCCCTATTTCACAGTAAAAGATTTAATAGGGTATTTTATATGTATATTTATTTTTTTTCTAATTGTTTTTCAAATACCTTGGTTATTAGGAGACCCAGAAAATTTTATTCCTGCTAACCCTCTAGTAACTCCTTTACATATTCAACCCGAATGGTATTTCTTATTTGCTTATGCTATTTTACGGTCTATCCCTAATAAACTTGGAGGAGTTGTAGCTTTAGCCCTATCTGTGATAGTACTTTATGTGCTTCCATTATATAAAACTAGTTTAACGAAAAGATTAGCGTTTAAACCAACATCTAAAATAATGTTTTGATTTTTAGTGGTAGTTGTACTACTATTAACTTGAATTGGGGCACGTCCTGTTGAAGACCCTTATGTTCTTACTGGTCAAATTTTAACAGTTTTATATTTTAGTTATTTTATTACTATGCCTTGAGTAATATATTTTGAAAATAAAATATTAAATCTCTAAAGAATAAATCTATTTTTAGCGCTTAAGGCTAACGCACTAATCTGCCATTAGAGAAAAGTAAACTGAGAAAAATAACTTATATTATAATTTTATTCATAGTAATAATAACCACAACCGCTATTTTAGCTTCTGTGGAGACAGCAGTGTTTATCAGCACTATTATATTAGCTTTTTTATTTTTAGCTTCTAATAGTTTTGAAACTGTAATAGTAATAGGGAACCAAATATCCATAGACTCTTACTCATTTAATTTGATTTTTTTAACTTTATTAATTTTTAGATTTATGCCTTCATTAAGAGTATTCCTAGGTTTTACAAACTTAAGAACAAAAGTCAAACTAATGATAGCTCTCCAATTAATTTTAATTATAATTTTTTTAACCTCTAAAACTTTAACTTTTTACATTCTTTTTGAGTTAAGACTTGTACCAATTTTTATAATTATCGCTGGGTGAGGTTACCAATTTGAGCGTTTAAGAGCAGGGGCAGCACTTATTATATACACAGTAACTGCCTCCCTACCACTATTAGTTTGTGTAATTTGATTAAATTTAAATAGGAATTTAAGGTTTATACATATATTTAGCCAACTAAAGTTTAGCCAAAAACCGTTAATATTTGGTGTATGTTTAATAATTATAACAAGGTTTCTAGTAAAACTTCCTATTTTCTTAGGACACTTATGGCTACCTAAAGCCCATGTAGAAGCCCCAGCTTCAGGGTCTATAATTCTAGCCGCTATTTTATTAAAACTTGGTGGTTACAGGCTTTTACGGTTTATCTTTTTATTTAGACCAAGAAGAACTTTTTGTGTAATTATTAGTTTAGCTTTATGAGGGGGAGTGTTAAGCGGTTTAATTTGTACTCAAGGGCTAGATTTAAAAATTATTGTTGCTTATTCATCGGTAGCGCATATAGCTATTGTCATTGGGGCAATATTAATTATAACTCAAACAGCTGTTAGAGGAGGGATAATTCTAATAATTGCCCACGGTTTTAGCTCATCTGGGTTATTCTTTTGGGTGGGAGTTTTTAGTAAATACTCTAACTCTCGAAGTTTGATCTTAAATAAATCCTTAATTATGACCAACCCTATGGTCTGTTGCGCTTGGTTTTTAATTTTAGCAGCTGGGATGGGGATCCCCCCTTCTTTAAACTTTTGAAGAGAATTAGTAAGAATAGTAGCAATTTGCTCTGATTCATGAATTAATTTATTAGCCTGTGCGTTACTTGTATTTTTAGCGGGGGCATACACCTTAATTCTGTACTCTATTCCTACTCACTCTTTTTCAAGGTTACACCAAAATAAAAAGATTGTTATACTTCCAGTGGAAAAACTAATAGGGTTTATCCACGTAGTGTGGGCTTTCTTATTAGTTATTATATTGAACCTGCTTTCTTAACTTCTATCAACCTTAAAATTTGCAATTTTAAATACTTTTATACTAAAGAAGTAAGCTTACGGAGCTACCCTTATTTTAGGTCGAAACTAAAATTTATTATAAGCTTTACTTAAGCGAAACCGCGTATTAGCCTTATCAAGGCTACCCTTACCTCAGGCATTAAGCAAAGACCTGAAAACACCTTTTAACTGCAAATTAAATATCATATTTGAATAAAGTCCTATCTTAGGTCAGTCAGACATTTTTAATTCCACAAATTAACGTTTAATTTAAACTTCAAAGATAAAATTTTGTCTTGAAAGCATATACAATTTAATTGTTAAAATTAATAATATTTTAAATTTTAATTATCGTTATAAGTTGTGTGTCGTGTTCACACACACACACACATATATATATATATATATATATATATATATATATATATGACGAGATAACACATATGTTATATATTGGGAGAGCACGCTCGAGTATTATAAAAAACATATATATTGTGTATATATAAGAGGGGAGCCCCCCTCACGCACACGAGAGAGAGGGGATGTTCACGCCATAAATAAGTTTATCGAAATGCGTGTTGTTGAAGAAATAAAAGACGTCGCCGCTGCTGAAAAGAATCGACGAGATGTTTTCTTTTTACCCCACCGTGCGGTATTTGACCCCCTCCGAGTGTCAACGCGGTGCCGCATAGTATTCGATGCCTCAGCAATGACGGCCACAGGCTATTCGTTGAATTCCTTTTTGTTGTCTGGACCACCATTGCAATTGGACTTTACCAATCTGGCCCTGAAATTTCGCACCCGGAAGATTGTACTAATCGGTGATATCTCCAAGATGTTTTTAAACATAGATGTTAAAGAGTCGGATAGAGACTTTCTGCGTTTTCTGTGGAAGGAGCCACACGAAAGCGGGCCTCCCCTCGTGTACCGATTTTCTACCCTAATCTTCAGTGCGACTGATTCACCCTTTCAGGCCATCACGTGCCTCCAAAAGTTAGTTGCTGAGAAACTAGCCGAACCCCACCTTACGGATATCGATCGTAGAGTGTGTGACGCCATCCTACACGACACATCTGTGGATGACATTAGTACTGGGGGAGACACAGTATCCGTCTCTCATTTGT